TTTAAACACCATAAGTTTTCGATCTAGTAACCTTGTAAAAGTAAAATGAATCATATATTTAGACACCAGACGAATCAATGATTTACCAGAATTTTTCTAATGAATCCGCTTCTGAATCGGCTCATGAGAGAGAGAGGGAGAGGGGCCAAGATACTTTGATTTATTTTTTTTTCGCAAGCATGAACATAATCATAGATTACGTATCATACCTGCTAATTGGAATTGATTAATATTATCATTTTTAAGAGATAGTAAAAATCATTTTTAAGAGATAGTAAAAAGGCATTTGAGAGATATTTGCATTATCTATGATTAATCTTATTTATTCAACAAATTTGATTGGTTGATACGAGTAGAGTTTCTGTTACGATAAATTGACGAAACAATTGCTGGTCCAATAGCTGCTTCAGCCGCTGCAATAGCTATAACAAAAATGGAGAAAATGTCTCCTCTTAATTGGCGACTATCAAAAAAATCGGAAAATGTTACGAAATTTATATTCACTGCATTCAGTATAAGTTCAAGACACATAAGGGCTCTAACCATATTTCGACTCGTGATCAATCCATAGATACCGATAGAAAATAAATAGGCACTCAAAATGAGTACATGTTCGAGCATCATTGATCAACTCCTTATCAATATTGATGCATTTCAAGATGAACAACAATCCAACCGATTCCAATGATTAGAATATAACAAGTACATAACTAACAAGTGTGGAACAAAGAAATAAATATATTTTATTGGTAATATATTGAAAAATTTTAGATTTTGAATCTTCAAATAGAATTGAAACACGGAACGAAGTTTTATTTTGATTGCTAGTTCTAAAGATTTATTACTGCCGAGCCACAGTAATTGCACCTATCAAAGCAACTAAAAGAATTATGGAAATGAGCTCAAATGGAAGAAAAAAGTCTGTTGATAAATGAATCCCAATTTGTTGACTATTACTTATAAAATCTTGCTCTATAATCTGGTTTGATCTTGTAGTCCAAATAATACCGTACCATGACGTATCTGTAATAATAGTAATTAGTGAAGCAAAAAGACTTGTACAAACCATCGAAGTAACCCCATTCCCAACGGTCCAAAGAGTAAAATCTTTGTAAGATGCTGAACCATTCATAAACATCACAGCAAATATGATTAAAACATTTATAGCTCCCACGTAAATAAGGAGCTGTGCGGCAGCTATAAAATGGGAGTTTGATGAAATATATAATAAAGATATACAAACAAGAACCAATCCCAATGAAAAGGAAGAATAAATTGGATTAGTAAATAATACCACTCCTAAACCTCCTAATATAAGACCCGATCCCAGAAAGACTAAAAGCAAATCATGTATTGGTCCAGGTAAATTCATTATATATAAAATACTAAATAAATAAATCAAAAATATTTCATGATCTTATTGACCTGACAAGGAAAATTACCCTTTTTTTATGATACGTTTTTCTGAATTGAATCCGAAATGCTAAGAAATTCGAATCGGTGTGGATTAATGTGGATCCAATAATTGGCTTAATCTCATTTTTTATCAGAAATGGGAAATGGTAGTTTAAAGAAGCTATATATGTCGAAATAATTACTCATATATGACTAGATTTTCACTCCAAATGAAGCCTCGATTCTCACCAACCGAGCAACAGTTGGGATTTATATTGTCGTTATTGACCAAGGAAAAAGAAAATGGATTCTTTTATTTTTATATCAAATATTAAAACGAAATTTTAGTAATTTTGAATTGTTCTTAAATCAAGGGGTTGACCCATTTTTTATTTTAGGCGAATTCAAAATTGTTCGAATTGTGTAATCGTCAATTACTGTCATTGGTAAACGACCCAAAGCTATTTGATTATAATTCAATTCATGACGATCATAAGTAGAAAGTTCATAGTCTTCAGTCATTGATAAACAATTTGTTGGACAATACTCAACGCAATTACCACAAAATATACAGATTCCGAAATCAATACTGTAATTAAGCAATCGTTTCTTTCGAATATCCGTTTCCAATTTCCAATCCACAACAGGTAAATCTATAGGACATACACGAACACATACTTCACAAGCAATGCATTTATCAAATTCAAAGTGGATTCGCCCGCGGAAACGTTCCGATGTGATCAATTTTTCATAAGGATATTGAATAGTTACCGGTAAACGATTTGCGTGGGATAAGGTAATCATGAAACTTTGACCAATGTACCTTGCAGCTCGGACTGTTTGTTGACCATAATTCATGAACCCGGTTACCATAGGGAACATATCGGGAATAGAATATCTATAAAATATCTTTTTTTCTCTTGTTTAAGACAGGCCGTGAATGTAGAATAGTGTATTTACAGTGCAAGGAATTTACAGTGCAAGGAGTTGGGAAGAAGTTGTTAATAATAGATTACCTAGAGAAATAGGTAAAAGAAATTTCCATCCAAGATTTAATAATTGGTCCATTCTTAACCTAGGTAAAGTCCATCTTGTTGTGATAGGAATAAACAAGAACAAATATGTTTTAGCTAATGTAATAAAGAGACAAAATGTGGTTCCAAAGACGTTACCTGCTTTAGTTATTTCAAAAAGTTCAGGAACAAACATGTACGGAATAGAGAGATTCCACCCACCCAAGTAAAGAATTGTTACAAAGAATGAAGAAACTAGTAGATTTAGATAAGAAGCAACATAAAATAAACCAAATTTTATACCTGAATATTCGGTTTGATAACCTGCTACTAACTCTTCCTCTGCTTCCGGTAAGTCAAAGGGTAATCGCTCACATTCTGCTAGGGAGGAAATTATAAAAGCAATAAACCCTATAGGTTGACGCCACAAATTCCACCCCAAAAACCCATATTTTGCCTGTGCCTCAACTATATCAACTGTACTCGAACTATTAGATAATCATAGTCGATAATAACATCACTGTTCCCATCGCTATTACAGAACCGTACATGAGATTTTCATCTCATACGGCTCCTCGAGGGCCACAAAGAAATCTACGGACCGGATCAGCATTCTTTATGTCGATATGTTATAGATCGAGTAAAAATCTATTGAACGGTCCCGAATTAGACCAATGTAATTCTGTCTGCTATACTAATACAATAATAAAAGTACTTCTGAATTCATCTCATCCTTTAATAGTTAAAACGTTTCTTTTTTGAGTAATAACTTAATCCTTCAATAAAATACTCCTTGTATAAATATCCATAGATATTTGAACCCATCGTTTTCAATATACGAAAAAGAATTAGGCATTATATTATATTAATTCATAAATAATGACAAAAATTTGATTTTTATACAAATTTCTAGATAAATATAAATTAAGAATAAAGAGACCTCTTTGCATTCTTTACTAATTTTTCCGTTCCTATTTTTGTTTCTCAAAAGGGGATTCAAAAAAAGTAAAGGATTATTTCGTTCTTGATAGTAATTTCTTTAATCGGCGGATAGGAGCATACTCTGGATCGGAATCATGGGGAGTACTACCTGATCATTTCTACCAACTTAAAGCCCCAATGAGTATTCTTTTTATCCAATTAGTATTCTTTTTATGCAGAAATGGCCTTTTGGATAATTGACATAATCTCTATTACTAATCCTTTGTGTAATTTGGTGTTTCTAACCATCCACTCATTTGTGCCCAATCGCCTGTTATGGTAATACATGTATTGTAATAGAGCCAAACAAAAATGAAAACTCCATACAGTTGATCTTGTGAACCCGCTTCAAGCTATGATGCCCAACCAACCAACCTTGGGGTAAACAGTATCTACTGCTTATATTTACTTTTGCTTAATCCTGGTACATAGGAAATGAGACTCGACTTTTTACTGCGAACTTATAAGCTGTTTTCTTTCACTCATATAACTATCTGATTTAGTTCATCAACGCGAATAATGAACAAAAAATAGATTCAACTCTTTCCGAAAAAGAACGGAAATAAGAAAAAGTTTATGTCTCAACGAATCACACGTAGAGATATTGATAACACACATAGAGTTAATGGTATTTCATAACTAATTGATTGAGCAGCAGCTCGTAAACCACCTAAAAAGGAATATTTATTATTTGATCCATATCCTGACATAAGAAGTCCAATGGGAGCAATACTTGAAATGGCAATCCATAAAAAAACACCGATATTGAGGTCGGCTAGAACAAGGTGATAACCAAAAGGAATTACTGAATAACTTAGTAGAATTGATATGACCGCTATGGATGGTCCGATACTGAAAAAACCAGTATTTCCTCTAGATGGAATAATATTTTCTTTGACAAGTAATTTTGTCCCATCTGCTAGAGCTTGGAGAATTCCCAAAGCGCCGGCATATTCAGGTCCAATACGTTGTTGTATCCCTGCGGATATTTCTCTTTCTAACCACACAATTACTAGTACACCTATTGTGATCCCCAATACAAGAGTTAAAATAGGTATAAGCATCCATATGATCCCATAGACCTCTTTTAAGGATTCCAATCTGCAAAAAGAATTGATATCTTGTACTTCTGTTCTATCAATTATCATTTCAACGATCAACTTCTCCCATAATGATATCTATACTACCTAGTATCGTCATAATATCAGCCAATTTCATTCTTTTAACTAACTGAGGAAGAATTTGCAAATTGATAAAACCGGGCGGTCGGATTTTCCATCGCCAAGGAAAAACACTTTGATCTCCTAGCAAAAAAACCCCCAACTCTCCTTTTGGTGCTTCGATTCTCACATAAAGTTCTTGTTTCGACAATTCAAAAGTGGGCGAAGGCTTTTTACTAAGGAATCGATATTCAAAATCATTCCATTGGGGATCCCTTACTCTATCGAAACATCGGCTTTCTAAATTCTCATAGGGCCCTCCTGGAATTCCCTCCAGAGCCTGTTGAATAATTTTTATAGATTCCGTCATTTCACCGATTCGTACTAAATAACGAGCTAATGAATCTCCTTCTTTTTGCCATTTGACTTCCCAATTAAATTCGTCGTAACACTCATAATGATCAACTTTACGAAGATCCCATTGTATTCCGGAAGCTCGGAGCATTGGTCCTGATAAACCCCAATTTATTGCCTCCTCTTCGCTAATAATCCCTACTCCCTCAACTCGTTCTAAAAAAATGGGATTTCGTGTAATAAGTTTTTGATATTCAGCAACCCCTGTTAGAAAATAATCACAGAAATCTAAACATTTATCTATCCAACCATGAGGTAGATCAACAGCAACTCCTCCGATACGAAAATAATTATGCATCATTCTCATACCAGTGGCAGCTTCGAATAGATCATATACTAATTCTCTTTCTTTGAAAATATAAAAGAAAGGGGTCTGTGCCCCAATATCGGCCATAAAAGGGCCAAGCCATAACAAATGAGAAGCTATACGACTCAACTCCAACATAATTACTCTGATATAGCTGGCTCTTTTCGGTACTTGAATATTTCCTAACTGTTCTGGTGCATTTATGGTTATTGCTTCTGTGAACATAGTAGCTAAATAATCCCAACGTGTTACATAAGGCAGATATTGTATAATTGTTCGGTTTTCCGCAATTTTTTCCATTCCTCTGTGTAAATAACCCAATACTGGTTCACAGTCAATAACATCTTCACCATCTAGAGTAATGATGAGTCGAAGAACACCATGCATTGATGGGTGCTGAGGACCCATATTTACTATCATGAGGTCTTTTCTTGTAGCTGGTATCTTCATAGGTTTTTCCCCGATTCATTCTTCCATGAATTGTCGAAAATCATCAAAATTCAAGATTTAATAAATCAAATAATTTTTTTAAATTAGTGAGTTTTTGGCTCGCGAATCTCCAACCGACCAATTAATTCTTTATAACGTATTCTATTTTTTTTTGACAAATAAGCTAGTAATCGTTGACGTTTTCGCAGAATTTTACGTAGACCTCTCTGAGATAAATAGTCTTTTCTGTGCAATTCCAAATGTGAAGTAAGTCGGCGTATCCTATTGGTGAAAGTTACTACTTGAAATTCAACAGATCCCGGATTTTCTTCTTTTTTTTCTTGGAAAAAAATGGAAATGAATGCCTTTTTGACCATAAAACTTAAAATTACCCCCCCCCCTTTCTTGTTTAAAGCTATGAATTGTTAATTTTACTGATCAGAAATAATAAATAATACTAATGCCAAACTTTTTTTTATCGGGTATACTAATATTTAATTATGGACTTCTAATTTTCTCAAATAAAATGAGTCGTTGATTGATTTATAGATCTAATTGATACGTCATGAAATGTAAGCCACCACATGTGTGTATATGTTGTGTATATGTTTGCTTTCAGATATTAGATTAGATATGCTACCTGATATATAGCAAAAATTTACCACCATCCGTTTTTAAATTGTGGATACATATGTATCCTTACCATATTGAAACTACTGCCAGTAGTGGTATCAAACCAATAGCGATTGATACAAGCTAAATCTTCTAATCGATAAGTGGGCCAAAGAAAGAACTTTGCTTTGATTAATTTATTTTTATCTATATCAAGATTTGTGCTTGTATCCAATAATTTACCACAGTTTGTTAGGTTCGTCCCGTCGCAAAGTAGGATATTTCTCTTACGACCATTCCTTTTTCGTGAATTGAAACAAATTAGACTTCTAAATTCTCTACGACGTCTAGGTGATAAAATATTTTCAGGAACGAGCAAAGCATAATGATTTTTATCTCTAGTTCCGGTTATTTTTTGATGTCTTGCAATGGATTTATCAAAATTTTTTTTATCGACGTATATTTTTTCTTGGTATCTTTGATTAATCAGATTCTTACTCTTATGAACCAATGAAATGCTTATGGTTTGATACATAATCAATTTTCCATTATTTTTCACAGACAGACGAATCGGTTCGATAACTAATATCCCACTTTTCGCCAATTGTGTAAGAGTTATATCCTTTTGACCCAGCAATATATCTAGAATCATTTCTCCTCGTTGCATAAAAGATATAGAAATTTCTTTTGGGTTTCTCAGTCTAAGCAGGAGACAATATACCTTAATATTATGGATTACTCTTTGATTAAAAAAATCATTGCATCTTAATTGAATAAGCAAATGCAAAGAAGGTTTTAGAAAAAAATCGAGTTCTACTTCTGTATTGATTGTGTATTGCTTGTTCTTTATATCTTTTTGTATACCTGATCCCGCATAATATTCGTCAACATATTTTTGTTGGTTTGAAAGAAATAATCCACGATTCCTTCGGTTTTGTGCATATGAGCCAAGATTCCCTTGGGTTGGAGATTCTTGTTCTGTTTTCGTTCTATTTTCGAATTCAAAAAGAAGTAATTTGATGGGTATGACCCGGGGTTTCATTTTATATGAATTATAAAGTAGCATAAATTCTGGAAAGAACCAAGGTGTCAACTTCGCTATAGGATCATTTTGTAGTTCTTCATTCATTCCCATCCAATCAAACCATTTTTTATTGAAGGGGTTTATTTCTTCATGAAGCGTGAGATAAAAAAGATCTTTCTTATCAATTTTATCCACTTTTTGATCATGAATAGTCTTTCTATTACTGGTGCTATGGATCCAAGCCTCAATATTGAGCTTCTTTCTAAAAGAAAAAGAGAGCATTTTCCAATCCAAATATTTTCTATCCGGATTTTTAGCCATATCGATAATAGTATCTTTTACTACATAATTCTGGATAAGGATAATTCCCAGCCCATCAAAAAATTTGTGTTTATCTATGTTGTAATTATAAGAAATCTCTTGATTATTGTTTACTTGGAATGGTGATACATAACTATATGAGTTGTTCTTATCTTCAGAATTAATAGATTTAGATGATAAACGACTATATTCATAGTGTTTTTTAAAATTTTCTTGTTGATTTGGTAATGTATAATTAGTTGCTTTTTCGTAATGAATTACTTGATCTTTTTCATATGAATATCGTTTGTTTAAATCTTTATTTGGTGTTATCCAACCTTGCTTAATTCTATTGCTCCATTTTTGTGATACTAATTTCGACCATTGAATCTTAGATAAATGATATTGATCATCAACCCTTAACCAATTTTTCCATTGATTCCTTCTAGAATTAGTAAGTTTTTTCTGTTTTAATTCGGAACGAAATATTCTTTGTGCTACAAAATAACCCTTTAGCTCATTTTTAAGAAAAACGGATGTTCCATAATATTGAAGGATAGATCTCAAGTTAATAACGTGTGTTTTTGATAATTTGTAAAATACATATGCTTGTGACAAAGACAAAGAGAATAAATTCTGTGAATTCTTATTAATCTGACTAATATTAGAAAGTGCTTTTCTAATGTTAATTTTTTTTTTTTCAATACTTTCGTGATTTGCTTCAATATTAATATTGTAAATGTATTTCTCACCGCTTTTTGTTCTTTTTGTTGTTGATTCAAGAAAACCACCTTGTGTATTTATCCGAGAAATATTATTAATAAAGATACCTATATATATCCTTTGAAGGAAAAATTTTATAAAAAAATGCGATTTGCGAATTAATCGAGTATTTCTTCTTTTTAACATCTGCCAAAAATTTTTGGGGGGTTCTAATCTTTTAGCATCATGATTTTTTTTGTTAGAACAAATATTTATTTCGGGAATTAGATAGTTTATTTTCTTGGTTTTTCTAATTTTGACGATTTGAGTTATGATTAGGCTTGTTCGATCAGTTAGGTCTTTTATTTTTTTTTCTGTCAGTGAGGAATTTGTCCAATCGATAGATTGAATTTGACTGGATGATTCATAAATAATGCTATTACTGATTATCAAATCTTTTTTCGTGTCACTAAACTCATCTACTTCTCCCAATCCAAATAATAGGATTGGTTTTTTTTTTGATAGTTCTTTTATTATTCTTTGTAGAAAGAGAATGCTTTTGACAATCCTTTTTTTTATTGCTTTTATTTCTGTTGAGACTATTAGAGAGAAATTTGTTCTTTCGTTTAAACTTCTTAGAACCGGAAAACAATTAGTTTTCCGTTTTAGAATAAGTTTTCCAAGTTCTTTAAAAATGGGTCCAAAAAAGGGGGGTTTCCTTCGGGAAGAGCAAAATGGTAGTTCAGCTTCCTTCCCCCAAACCGTTAAAAAACAAAAATCATACTTGTTAATGTTCTTTTTTTTTTTTTCTTTATAAACGGAATCAGGTTTAGATCGGTGCCAAGGTTTCAGGCGGAAAGGAGATAGTATCTTTATTTGAATACCCTCTGTTAGCCAGTTTTTCGGAAATTCTTTTTCTGATAATTGAACACCATTATAGGTGCATTTAAGATGTCTTTCGTTCTTCCAATCTTTAAAATCTTCAGACCACTCAGGAAAGTCAAATAATAGCATACGACCCATATTTTTAGCTATTATAAATGAGGGTAGTAGAAGATATTTTCGAAGAATTGATTGTGTTACTAATATTAAACTTCTTAGTACTTGACCCAATAGAATTGTATCCCAAACTTCGGCTATTTCTATACGCACTTTCTCTTGCATTTTATCCTTCTCTCTTTTGTCCACCTCTTTTTTTCCCTTTTCTTTTGTACCTTCCCCCGGATAATCCGAAATTTTTAATTCTGTGTTTTTACCTATTATCCTTTTTATAAAAAAAAATTGCATCCGTTTGGAGATATTAAATGCAAAAAGGAGAGAGTTTTCTATTCTGTCGAAGAAAAGGGGGGAATGTATATTTGATTGAAACAGTTTGAAAATCGCGATTTTACGTCTTTGAGTACGCATCGAGCCTTTGATTATGTCTCGGCGAAAATCCGATTGTTCCGAATAACGTAGTAAAATTACTTCTTCTGTTTGATCATAATTATCAATATCTGGAGTATTAATATCGGAATTATGCTGATTATCATTAAAAATTATTACACGTTTAGCTTTTCTTGAACGAATCTGAGGCTCCTCTACTAGCCCTTCATCATTTTCGATTTCTTGTTGTTCTAAATCGTTGATTAATTTGTATGACCAGATAGGTATTTTTTTACTT